TTCAAAAAAGTTTCAGATTGCTTAGTATTCCACCAATTAGTAATCCAAGATTCCAGGCTTTTATTAAGTGATAGAGAGATCCACCAGGGTAAAAATACTACAGATGCAAGATATAGAAGGGGAGTGAATGCTTTCTTTTTTATCATTTTTTTTTATTTTCAGCTGTAAATTTTTAATGAATCCAATTCATTCGTCGACTCTCGATCTAATAGTTCTATCAAACATAAGTTCTATTACAAGATGTATCGAGCCGATGAATCTATTCTCTGTTTTTTATTTGTGATTCAGCAGTTATTCCTTGAATCTAGAAAGAATACAGAAATAGAATAAGAGTCCACTTCGAAGGAAGAAATAATAAAAATATCGTTTCCAAATATCTCCGCAATTGGTCAAATTTTAAGCACCCCTTTCGATGAATGCCCAAGAATGCCCCCAAGAACCACTTTTTTAATGAATAGTATTCGGATTTCAAGACCAAAGAACTCCCTTTCGACTATTTATATCAAAATATTTAATAGTTCGAAAAACTTTTGCCGGCTACCGGAATAGTTGAGAGAAATTTATAAAGAATATTGTGATGGGATGAAGTGAAGTGAGAAAACAAGATAGAAATTTGATAGTTATCATTATAAGAGGTTTAGTCATTAAGGAACACAAAAGAAGGGATAAAAAGAAACGCCGATTGACAAAAAAGAGAGAGAATTTACAAGTACAAGATATGATCTATCTTCGTCTAACGTATCAATTCCAAATATCGGATTGGACTTCAAAAAAATTCTTTAGTTCGAAATGTTTTGATACGTGGGATGAATTTTTCGATTTGTTACTTGCTTTGTTACTGTGAGTAGATTTCCATACGCATAAAAATTTTTGTTTTGGGAACAACTTCCTTTTATGATTGTTTCGTATACATCTGCTTTGACTCAAATGAGCGTTTTGAAGAAACTTCAGTTAAGTTATGCTATAGAAAAGGAAGGGCGGATTATTGAATTTTTTCCCTCATACTAAGCTAAGAATAAGAATCGGTTCATTTCAAAACACTTCAATTGGTACACGCAAAAAATAGGCTAATTCCGCGGCTTTTTGTTCTATTTCTCGTGGTGTCAAATTCTCATCAGTACGAGTCAAGGGAATGGCCCCCTGGCCTCTGATTTCCATATAAAGGACAAGGGTACGACGGGCATAAATATCCTCTTTAACTGCTATTCTGATGGACTGAATATCTTTCATAAGTAATCGGAGGAAGATCCGGCGATTTTTTCCAGGAAATCCCCAACGAAAAATACACACTATTCCTTCTTTTCTATCGAATCGATCATAGCCACTACCTACATTCCACAAAACTGTGCACCACAAATACGAGCTAATAAAGAGACCGGCAATCCCATAGAAAGACATCACGATCCCCTGTGGAAAAAAAATTATTTGCTGAGGCGGAAATAAATATATCAAATTCCTACCAAGATAACTCGAAGTTCCAACCAATAAGAACCCTAATGAACCTAAAAAAAGGATAAAGGCCCAGCAGAAATTACTTGGTTTTCGAGACCCCGTTATAAGTTCTATCCATATACGTTCTGATCGCCAACTCATACTAGATCCAGTTGCATTTTATTTTATTGTAATTAAGAGAATAACCCAAATGAATTTTACTTTACTCTTTTTGTTTCCGAAGTAACTCTCATCAACTAGCACTATTCTGATGTGAACCTTTAGGCGTAATTCAGCGAATTGGTTAAATCTAAAATAATAACATCCCCCTCATCCCCTATCGATATCTACATACATATAGATTACCATTTCAAACATTCGATGATCCTGATCTATTTGAAAATAGCTAAAATTGATTTACCCATATATCATGGTTTCCACATACCATACATAAGAGCTCTTTCATTTATGTTCTGAGAAAGCCACATGTTATACCATATTCCACTAAATTAAATGGATATCTGTGTTATGATCCAAATCTAAGTTTTGAAAAAAAAAAAAGAATGGATGAGATGTGGTTCCATCGGATCTAAAAAATCTTGTTTTTTTGAACATGAAGAAATAACGAAGCCATTGCAATTGCCGGAAATACTAGGCCCACTAAAGGCACGAAAATAGAGGGTAAGTCAATACTTGTCATAGAATGGGTACCTCGATTTAATATTTGTATTAATATTTGTACCTGTTATAAATATATTTTATAATAATTAGTATCGAATTCGTATATAATTATACTAAGTATATCTAAGTGAGTATAAATATAGAATAAGTGCAAGGAATATAGAACTAAATAAATGTACTTATCCTTATAAATGTACTTATCCTTCTACATATAATATATGTATGATAATCCACTTTATTATTATTCTTCTTGTATTTTTATCTTCTAATTTATTAGTATTCAAATTTGAATTCCATTTTAATAAAGAAAGAGTTTGAATTCTCGAAAAATGAGTCCGATCTAAGAGGAATTCTTAGTAAAAATGGCTCAGTAGATATAGAAATATGCAAGACGTTCTATCTATAATCTATATTTCCTTGTATTTTCTATAGTTATATATACATAAGAAGGGAACATGAAATTTTTTTATTTTATTTGCCTCACCTAATCTAATTTCGTGGAAGATTTCGTTCTTGTATCTTGTCGATAGAAGCTTCCTGATTACTAACCAGGAATATGGGTAAAAAAAAAAAGATCTCGAGAAAAAAAGAACTATTCGCAACCTTTGATTTGATTCTTTCTACAATTCGCTCTTATGTCACTAAAAAAAACTCCATTTTTTTTTTTACTTTTATTCCGATAAAATAACTACTTGTTTGACATAAATAAAATAATTGAACTTAAGGCTCTACTTGATTTCTTTTGGATTCAAAGGAAAGAAAGCGTGAAACTGAAATAACTCACTCAGAACACCCTTTAAAGTATTACGTGGTACGATTGGATCGAATAAGCCCTTATGGAATAAATATTCAGCCGCTTGTGAACCTTCAGGTACTGTCTTTTTCAATGTTTGCTCAATTACCCTTTTACCCGCAAATGCAATGTAGGAGTTGGGTTCGGCAATAATGATATCTCCCAACATACCAAAACTTGCTGTCACCCCACCAGTAGTAGGAGATGTAAGGATTGATACATAAAATAACTTTTTATTTGATTGATAATCATATAAAGCGGAAGATATTTTAGCCATTTGCATCAAGCTCAAACTTCCTTCTTGCATGCGTGCTCCTCCGGAAGAACACACTAGAATAAGGGGTAGAAATTCATTGGTGGCGTATTCGACCAAACGGGTAATTTTCTCACCTACTACGGATCCCATACTACCCCCCATAAACTGAAAATCCATAACCCCAATTGCTACGGGAATACCGTTTAGTTGACCTGTGCCTGTTTGAACAGCGTCCGTTAATCCCGTCTTTCTTTGATAAAAATCAATACGCTCTTTATAAGGTTCCTCTCCCGAATGAAATTCAATAGGATCCAGAGAGACCATGTCTTCATCCACAGGATTCCACGTACCCGGATCAATCGAAAGTTCGATTCTATCTGAACTACTCATTTTCAAATGATATCCGCATTGTTCGCAAATATTTTTTTTGGACTTCATTTTTTTTTTATAATTTAATCCATAACAATTTTCGCATTGAATCCACAAATGCCTGTATTTTTGAGCTACATACGGAACATTAGAACTTTTTAAATCACTACCATTCGTGCTAGTTCGTTTACTGGAACTCCCGCGTTCACTCCTAGTTCTACTTTGACCGAAAATGTAACTATAAATGTAACTGTCACTGTAATTGTTACTACCACTTAAAATGTAATTATTAATGCAACTATTAATGTGCTTATCCCAACTATATTTAGTATCATACATGTAACGATCATAGTGGGGGTGATTACTCTTAGATACATTATTCAGATAACTCGAATTTACATTATTCAGATAACTAGAATTCCGATAACTATAAAAAAAACTTTCTAGTTCACTCAGAAAAGACTGATCATTATCAATCTCAAAAATCTGATTTTCAATATCAAAATATATGAAATGACTCACCCCAGTCCTATCCCTAACTAAAAAAGTGTCATCAGAGATGAAATTCCGAATGTCCCTGACCCCGAATAAACGATGATCAACATTACTATAACTAGAACTCCTAATTTGACTCCAATTATTAATGTTTTTATCCGTATTATTTATAACCCCGTCTTCACTTCCACTGGTATTTTCACTAGGATCAGGACTGTACGTTGATTTACTTAGCCCCCACCTGTATTCTAATTCTAACTTCTCGTTAGACAACATCGAATTGAACCGCCATTTTTCCATAGAGCTTTCTTGCCCCCTATTTACATTAAAATACAATAGATGAATAGTCATTCGATGACAAAGAATTTGAATATTTCATTTCCTATCACAATAAGCATATAGATCCAATCAGTAGGATTATTAACTAATAACGAGTAAGTATTGAAAGAAATGATTCTATTCTGTGGGAATCCGGGGTATAACTTCACTATACGATACGGCGGAACCCCCTTTCAATTTTAAATATAAAGGGTGGTTTCTCCCATGGCGTGTCAAATTCCCAGCGAAAAAAGAAGTATTTGTTCTATCCGATGAACAATTTTTTTCGTAAAGTATCATCTAATAATAAGTTTCTATTCCAATACGGAATGAAAAGGACAATATACAGGATGGGGTAGACGGAGTTGTGATACTTGGCTCGATATATGTCCGAAACTACAAGATATAAAAGAATACGCCAATCCTAAGGATCCATAGGATTAATTGTGGATCTAACACAACAATAGAAAATTTGAGTTGTTTAGCCTTCGATTTTGTATTGTATATCTAGATAAGTCTATATCTATCCATACAATAGTCTTTTTGTATTCGGCTCAATCCTTTTTTTAGTAAAAGATTGGGCCGAGTTTAATTGCAATTCAATTAAGGAAACAAACAAAAATTACTGGATTACAAAGTATCCATTGCTGGGAATTC